TAATAATAATATATATTATATAAATAATAATAATATATATAAAATAGATATAATATAGAAATAAATTGAATATAATATAATATTCAATATAGAAATAAATTGAATATAATATAATATTCAATATATAAAATATAAATATATAAATAAATTAAACCAAAAACAAAAAAGGGTTTCCTTTTTTTGTTTTCTTGATTTATTCTGCAAAGATCTAACTCCTCAAATTTTATCCCTAATTGGATTGGAAGTTTCTACGACATAATAAACAGATTGTTCACCTTTGGAAAGAAAAAAAAGGGGAAAAAACTTTTTCAATGTTCTTTGATTTCAAAAAAAAACATTATAAATCATGTAAAAAAGTCAAAAAGCAAACAAATAAAATAGGGAAAGCCGGCTATCGGAATCGAACCGATGACCATCGCATTACAAATGCGATGCTCTAACCTCTGAGCTAAGCGGGCTCAAATATCAAATAATAGAAATTTTGTATCCATAGGAATTCAGCAAACTATTACGATCTTATCTATTAACTATCTATTAGTTATTCATAATTACTATGAATTATTAATATGAATTATAGACTAGAATTCAAAATTTTGAATGCCATACTTAATATAACAATATATATAACAATATAACATATTTATTATAATTAAAATTTTATTATAATTAAATAATGGTAGATTAAAATAATGGTAGATTTTTTTTCAATTTTAAAAATTTTTTTAATTATTTAATTCTATTTGTAATTCTATTTTATTATTCTATTTAGTTTAGAGTTCTAAATAGAGATAATTAGAATGAAACTTTTTTTAGACCAAAAAATTCGAATTATCTTCGAATTCGAAATAGAAATGAAATCCAGATCATTCATAATGGGAGACTCCTTTCATTTGTCTTTTGTTTTCATTCATAAAGGCGGAAGCTAAGACGAAAAAAGAATCGACCGTTCGAGTATTCCACCAAATTGCCTGAGAAAACTGAGAGTAAGAGTGGCATATATATGTTATGGAATACCCATCCATATTGAATTGCGAATACAGAAATGATAAAATATTTTCTGATTGGACCAAATAAAAATAAATATGGGTCTCCAATAGAGACGAAAGAAGATAAACAAGAAAAGAAATAAAAAAAAAAAATAGGGAAAGACCCTTCGATATAAGAATCACTATCTATATCTACTAAATCGCATAAAAAGAAAGAAAATAAACAAATGAAAGAAAGGGGAAAGGAGGGAGAAGGGGGGAAGGAAGGGCATCCTAATGAGATCCTAATCTCAAGACACAAAGGGGATATGGCGAAATCGGTAGACGCTACGGACTTAATTGGATTGAGCCTTGGTATGGAAACCTACTAAGTGATAACTTTCAAATTCAGAGAAACCCTGGAATGAAAAATGGGCAATCCTGAGCCAAATCCTATTATTTTACGAAAATAAACAGAAACAAAAGTTCAGCAAGCGAGAATAATAAAAAAAGGAAAGGATAGGTGCAGAGACTCAATGGAAGCTATTCTAACAAATGGGGTTGACTGTTGGTAAAGGAATCCTTATATCGAAACTCCAGAAAGGATGCAAGGTATACCTATATAAAGATATACCCATATAAATAAATTTAATTATAAATAAAATATAAATAAATAAAAAATAGGTATACTAACGAAAAACTATCTCAAAAAAGACGACCCGAACCCGTATTTTTTTTATATGCAAAATCTATTTATATGAAAAAAAAAAAAGAATTGTTGTGAATCGATTCCAAGTTGAAGAAAGAATCGAATAGAATATTCATTAATCAAATCATTCACTCCATAGTCTGATAAATCTTTTGAAAAACTGATTAATCGGACGAGAATAAAGATAGAGTCCCGTTCTACATGTCAATATCAATACCGACAACAATGAAATTTATAGTAAGAGGAAAATCCGTCGACTTTAAAAATCGTGAGGGTTCAAGTCCCTCTATCCCCAACCCAAAAAAGTCCGTTTGCTATCTATTTATTTTATCCTACCCCTTTTTTTTTGTTAGTGGTTCAAAGTTCCTTCTGTTTCTCATTCATCCTATTCTTTTTTACAAGCGTATCCTAGCAGAATTTTGTTCTCTTATCACAGCACAAGTCTTGTGATATATTGTGATATATATGATATACGTACAAATCTCTTGAGCAAGGAATACCTATTTGAATGATTCATAATCCATATGATTACTCATATGGAAATTTACAAAGTCTTCCTTTTAAAGATCCAAGAAATTTCCGTTCGAGACTTTTAATTTAATACTTTTTCGTTTTTTTTTGTTTTCATTTTGAATTGACATAGACCCAAGTCATCTAGTATTATGAGGATAATGCGTCGGTAATGGTCGGGATAGCTCAGTTGGTAGAGCAGAGGACTGAAAATCCTCGTGTCACCAGTTCAAATCTGGTTCCTGGCATATGATTCATTTGTATGAGTATCTACTCTACAAATTAATTGGTATGGATCGACATAATACATACTTAT